TGAAAAGAGTAAAGAAAAAAAGACTATTTTCATTGAAAAATGGATTATCGATCGATTTTATTAATTTGACAATAATGAAAAAAAAAGGATTCCTAGTTACTAGGAATCCTTTCTAAATAAAAAAGAAAATGGCTTTAATTATCTATTAAGAATATAATGAATACGTGTATGCTGCACACTTTTTTATTTACCTGGGATTGTAGTTCAACTGGTCAGAGCACCGCCCTGTCAAGGCGGAAGCTGCGGGTTCGAGCCCCGTCAGTCCCGGCCCCGGCGGATAGAAATAAATAAAAAAAAGCGTCCCTCCCTTTTCTGTGAAAGGGGATACAAATGGCCGAATTGAATTCCCAACAATATTTTTTTTTTAACATTTCTGATCAAAACAAAAAATATGGGAATTTCTAGTACCTCAACTCGTACCCATGGATGACAGAGAATGTTATGTGAATTTCGAACATTATTTATTGGTAGCACTCAGCATATTCAGGGTTCAAAAAGATACTGTACCGGGGCCCTTTTTTTTCGATTGCCCTGGTCCGTCCATTAATAAAAATCAAATAGAGTGTCATATGTTTGGTATTTTTATCGGGAGTACATAGACGTATAAATGGAATTTTTTTTTCTCTTTTTTGCTTGGTTTTTTTCTAAACATTGGAAGCGGAAAAGAATAACAATATCAATAAAGGAAACGAATTCTTTTGTTTGGACCAGGAATCACAAATTTTTGATTTGGTATGGATAAAAGATCTTCCTATGTTATACTATTCAATTCTCGACGGTGAATTGATTTGATAGTTTAGATATTGTTATTCATGATATTGATCCGATTCGATATCATTGAATGTAATTCATCGCATTGAATTTAATTGAATTTACAAGTGATTTTCATCTCCATGGGATTAAATCCCGAGTTATTACGAAGTAAAAAAAAAGGGAAATTATGGAAGTAAATATTCTAGCATTTATTGCTACTGCGCTGTTGATTCTAGTTCCTACTGCTTTTTTACTTATAATATATGTAAAAACAGTCAGCCAAGGCAATTCATTTGAATAAAACTTGACTTTTTCTCATTAGTACTTCTTATCATTAGTATAGTATGGTAGAAAGATTCAGATATTTCTTTCTATCATACTATACTATTCTAATTCTAGACTATTCTAATTCTAGGAATGTTAGGAATGTATAAAGTTGTAATGTATAAAGATCCAAACTTAATATAGATCAATTTTTAATATCTATCTTCATAGATGTCGATATCAATTAAATATATGCGATCGCCGTCCTATCTCAATTTTCTTTCTTTGTTTGATTTTAGTTGTCTTGATTTCAATCTGAAAAAATGGCAAGACAAAGCCTTGCCTTGCCATTTTTTAATTCCCGGATTTGTTATGAGTTTCTCTATGAATCTCGGTAGCCATCAAAAAAAGAATCAAATCCATGGAGGAAATAAAAATGGAATATATTATTAATAATAAAAAAAGAAAATCAAATAATCTCTTTTTTACATTAAAAATTACAAGAAGTAATTGATTGAAGAGTTAACAGATGATCAAAAGAATTCTGTAGTAACTTCTTCGTATTTTGTTTCGAAAGGAGTTATACCTTACCAATTTTTTAACCTTTGATACATTGTATGAAATGGGTTAAATAAAACAAAATTGCTAAAATAAGAAAGAAAATAGCAAGTGCGCAATATGTGACTAGACCAAGATAAGATCTTATGAAAAAAAAAGAACTACTTTCTTTTCCATTTGAACAAAAAAGGGGGAAATGAAAACAAAAAAAAGGTGGGGTTTCCTTGCCCCTCATTGCCCATATATAACTCTGGTAAGGGACGGTTCATCGAAATAGAAAATTGAGAAAGAATTTTTTATTTTTTTTTTAATTGTCTACCATCTATATCCTTTTAGATTCTCGGAATACGAAGATAGAAATTGTTGAAATATTTGTTTCATTCAAATATTATTCATCTCTATTAGTCATAGAATACCTTACTACATTAGAACCAAAAAATTTCTAAATCTAAAAATGAAGACTAATTAAAATTAATTAAATTATTTAATTGATACGGTGAATTTCAAATAAAAGGCTTTGCAAAACCATTAAAAAAAAAATTGATACAGTTTGATTTCTCAATCTGATTATAAAACGAGTAATACGTCTAGAGTCCACTTCTTCCCCATACTACGAGTGAAAGGGAAAATGTAAAGACTACCATTAAAGCAGCCCAAGCAAGACTTACTATATCCATGTGAATTATGTCCCCTATCTCTATAAATATGAAACGAATAAAATATGAAGGAATTTTTCCATTATTGTTAACTAATAATATAATAATGAAATTACTGGCACAGAGTCAAAAAAAAAAGGATTCGGACACAAAACCGTTGATGAAAGACTGCAATAAATTCACTTAGAACAAGTTCTTTTAGATGATTTCTAGTTCAATCGGGAAAGATTAAGCACAAGCAAAAAAGATACAGTGGCATTTTTGGGGGG